TACAACCCATAAGGGTTTGCCCGTTCTTTGTACATAAACCTTTGTGAGGGTTTCGCGTAGTTTCAGCAGTTCTTCCGCTTCCAGGATAAATTCTCCCGTTTGTGCCTCATAAAAAGAACTAGCAGGTTGATGGATCATTACCCTGATGATATAACAGTTCTCTATCTCGCGTGATGAAACGAAGAGAAAAGAAAGAAAGATAAAGAATAATAGGAAAAAAAAGATAGAATTGAACAACCGTACGGGCATTATCTTTTGTGCATTGCATACGGCTCTACAATAAAATTGACCCTTACCTTCCATTGAAGAAAGAGAAAAATAGAATCTATCAGACCCAGATGGATAAATGATCAAATTGCCACCCTTCCTTTCAGAGGAGTTAAAAAATACTATGATGGCTCCGTTGCTTTCTATTTGTAAATTGATTCTTTTTTTTGTCTTTGATTCAGCAATCCCAAAGTTTCTTTTTGATCCAATCAAATAAGGAAAAATCTTGTTTTTTTTCGCCCTCTTTTTTTTATAACATAAATATTGTTAAGTAAGAGCCCTTCGATGTGAAAACAAAAAAGTTTGTGACGCTGAACTGGACTCCCGATAGATAAGAGAAATCGGAAATACCTTTTATCTCATACTACTCTCTCGATACATAATCGAACCTTTTGAAAAAAAAACAAGACAAAAATTTTGCATATCGAATTCGAAGTGCCATGCTATTATTACTTAATATTCATATGGCGAAGGCATAGTCTTCTTTTTTCTCTCAAATAAAAAAACCTCATTGGCGCCAAGCGTGAGGGAATGCTAGACGTTTGGTAATTTCTCCTCCAACCAAGATAAAAGATCCCATTGATGCGGCTAATCCCATGCATATTGTATGGACATCTGGTCGCACAAATTGCATAGTATCGTAAACAGCTACTCCAGGTATTACCCATCCGCCAGGAGAGTTTATAAACAAATACAGATCTTTGGTATCATCCTCGATACTGAGATATACCATAAGACCAATAAGTTGATTCGAGAGCTCGCTATCAACTTCTTGGCCTAAAAAAAGTAATCTTTCTCGATAAAGTCGGTTGATTAGGGTAAAATTGTATCCCTTAGGAACCGTACATGCACCTTTTGACGCATACGGTTCAAAAAATAATTGCGAAAAAAAAAGAATCAATGTATAGATTCAAGTCCTCTTTCTTTGTTCCTATTCTTTTTTCATAGCAGGTTTTTTCTGACTTCTAATGAAAGGACTTTTTCTTCGATTTTTCAATAAAGACGAATTTGAACTTCTTTCTTCCTTATAATAGAAAAAAAGTCACTAAACTTATCGAATTAACTTCTCATTGATGTATTGTTTCATCGAGATTCAATCCAAATCACGATGGTATTTTCTTGTTCCTGAATGGGTCTCTTTCATCTTTTTAGGTTTATGCTCTACTCCGGGTAAAGATCCGCCCGATTTTGATTTGCACATATAGGACAAATCTTCCCATTACCATTTCTTTTTGTTATGACTTTCTTTTTTTTTTTCAATTCATTTCATACCTTTCACCAAGTATTTAGTTTGAGATTCCCTCGCTTGACAAATAGGATCTCTTTACAAATACCAAACAGGAATCATTTATGATACAAGTAGTAATCATAGATATATTACCAATTGGGTTTTTTCTAAACGGAGCCTGGATACTTCATTTTTTAGTCCAACCAAGCCAACCATAAATTATTCTAATTGATAATAGTAATGTGAATCCCCCCAAACAATGGATCTAATTGCGCTTCACGCTCCAAATTTTTGATGATTCAATTTATCTTTCTTGGGCGAAACAGAGGATATCTCGATCGGGGGAGAGAACGGGGAAATCCCATATGACCCAATATATCTGACAAGTCGCACTATACGTCAACCCAAGCTGCATCTTCCTCTCCAGGACTTCGAAAAGGTACTTTTGGAACACCAATAGGCATTAATTGAAAGAAAAAAGAACTAAGTACTATATTTTACTTTGATGTGGAAACGTAACAACATTATTTTATTGTCTTTATAATATTGGTTTTATCGTATTTATTTTATCCATAGATTAGAAAAATTCATAAAGAAAGACAAAAGAAGAAATAAAGGAAAATTTTGACTAATAGGGCCTTCTAATGAGGAATAAGGAAGGACACATTTACTGATAGAAAATGGTATCAACCACCCATTGCGTATTGGTACTTATCGGGTATAGAATAAATCTGCTTCTCTTTGTTCCTACGAATAGAATTGTTTCATTATTACCAATAGAATAGAACTAATAGTAACCCTTGTTCAGTGGATTATTTCAGAACAAGGGGAGTCCATAGAATAGTCATAGTATAGCTTTTCCAATGCAATAAAGTTACGTAGTGTCTATTTATCTTTGATAAAGAGGTATTTTCCATGGGTTTACCTTGGTATCGTGTTCATACCGTTGTATTGAATGATCCCGGTCGGTTGCTTTCCGTTCATATAATGCATACAGCTCTGGTT